ATTATCGTATATATATATTTCATGTAGAAACATGTAGAAAGATGAATTAGAAACATGTAGAAAGATGAATAGGTCCATTTATTTATATATTTATTGTATTTTATTAATTAATTTTATTAATTAATATATATTTCTTAAATTAATATATATTTCTTAAATTAATATATATTTCTTAAATTAATATATATTTCTTAAAACATATACTTATAGACTCCCTATCCCTATTAAGTATATATATACTCACTTAGGTATACTTAGTATAATATAACAATTATATATGAATTATAAGATATCTTTATAACAATATAAGGATAAGGTTCAAATATAAAACAATAAATATAACAATAAATAACAGGTACAAATATTAAATCGAGGTACCCATTCTATGATAACTCTCAACAGTCTCCCCTCCATTTTTGTGCCTTTAGTGGGCTTAGTATTTCCGGCAATTGCAATGGCTTCTTTATCTCTTTATGTTCAAAAAAACAAGATTTTTTAGATACAACAAGGACAAATCTTATATATATATATATATTTTTCAAGACTTACTTGGATCATAACACGGATATCTATTTAGTAAAATATGGTATAATATGCGGCTTCCTTCGGGCATAAGCTCTTATGTATGTGTAAACATGATAAATGAATTATAACTATTTTCAAATAGATCGGGATCGGGGAGAATTTCTGAAATGTAAAGTCAATATATCTATATGTATTAGGAAATCATATGAAAGGGATGTTATTATTTTAGTTTGGATCTAAGAAATTCGATGAATTATCCCTAAAGGTTCACATCATAATAGTGCTGGTTGATGAGAGTTACTTCGGAAACAAAAAAAAGTAAAAAAAAAATTATTTTTGTTATTCTCCCAATTCCAATAAAATGCAACTAGGTCTAGTTAGAGTATGAGTTGGCGATCAGAACGTATATGGGTAGAACTTATAGCGGGGTCTCGAAAAACAAGTAATTTCTGTTGGGCCTTTATTCTTTTTTTAGGTTCATTAGGGTTTTTATTGGTTGGAACGTCCAGTTATTTTGGTAGGAATTTTATATCTTTATTTCCTTCTCAGCAAATAATTTTTTTTCCACAAGGTATCGTGATGTCTTTCTATGGGATCGCAGGTCTTTTTATTAGCTCCTATTTGTGGTGCACAATTTCGTGGAATGTAGGTAGTGGTTATGATCGATTCGATATAAAAGAGGGCATAGTGTGTATTTTTCGTTGGGGATTTCCTGGAAAAAATCGTCGCATATTCCTCCGATTCCTTATGAAAGACATTCAGTCCATCAGAATAGAAATTAAAGAGGGTATTTATGCTCGTCGTGTCCTTTATATGGAAATAAAAGGACAAGGAGCCATTCCCTTGACTCGTACTGATGAGAATTTTACTCCACGAGAGATTGAGCAAAAAGCTGCTGAATTGGCCTATTTCTTGCGTGTACCAATTGAAGTATTTTGAAAAAAGGAACTGAAGAATGAATACTTTGCAAGAGATAAAAAACTCAAGAATCATCTTTTTTTCTATAGCATAACTTAACTGAAGTTTCTTCAGAACGCTTACTCGAGCCAAAGCAAACGTATATGAAACAATTCTAAAACTAAATTGTTTATGTCCACAATTTTTTTTATGCGTATGTAAATCCACTTAACTCAATTCAGTAACAAATCTAAATGATAGATTCATCATATATCAAAACAAAACATTTCATCATAAAGTAAAGTAAAGAATTTTTTTTTCTAAATATTTGATATTTTGATAGAACGGGAGTTCTTTCGTCTCGAAATCCGACTACTATTAATTTGAAGAGGGCTCTTTCTTATTCTATATTCTTTCTAAATTCAAGGACTAACCGCTGTACTGAATCACAAAAAAATCCGGAAATACATCGATGACTTGTAATAGAACTTATGCTTGATAGAAATATTAGTATCATATAGAGTCGACGAATGAGGTGCGTTCATTAAAAATTTTTAAATTCACAGACGAAAAAATGGCAAAAAAGAAAGTATTAATTTCCCTTCTATATCTTGCATCTATAGTATTTTTGCCTTGGTGGATCTCTCTCTCATTTAATAAAAGTCTGGAATCTTGGTTTACTAATTGGTGGAATACTAGGCAATCCGAAATTTTTTTGAATGATATTCAAGAAAAGAGTATTCTAAAAGAATTCATAGACTTAGAGGAACTCTTACGTTTGGACGAAATGATAAAGGAATACCCGGAAACACATTTACAAAAGCCTCGCATCGAAATCTACAAAGAAACGATCCAATTGATCAAGATGCACAACGAGGATCGCATCCATACAATTTTACACTTCTCGACAAATATAATCTGTTTCGGTATTCTAAGTGGTTATTCTATTCTAGGTAATGAAGAACTTGTTATTCTTAACTCTTGGTTTCAAGAATTCCTATACAACTTAAGCGACACAATAAAAGCTTTTTCTATTCTTTTATTAACTGATTTATGTATAGGATTCCATTCGCCCCACGGTTGGGAATTAATGATTGGCTCTGTCTACAAAGATTTTGGATTTGCTCATAATGATCAAATTATATCCGGTCTTGTTTCTACTTTTCCAGTCATTTTAGATACAATTTTTAAATATTGGATCTTTCGTTATTTAAATCGTGTATCTCCTTCACTTGTAGTGATTTATCATTCAATGAATGACTGAAAAGTGATCGAACGATCCAATTATAATATTTGTTACTTTGTACATAAGCAAAACATTCAAAATTGTACTTACTACCCATCCAAGGGATTCCTCCAATATTCCAGTAAAATTATTTATATTTAATATTTAAGTAAATAGCAAAATTATAGATAGGGAACTATACTAGCGACCTACCTAATTTTATTGTAGAAATTTTCGGGATCAATGATTGGACCATGCAAACTAAAAATACCTTTTCTTGGATAAAGAAAGAGATTACTCGATCCATTTCCGTATCGCTCATGATATATATACTAACCCAGGCACCCCTTTCAAATGCATATCCCATTTTTGCACAGCAGGGTTATGAAAATCCACGAGAAGCGACTGGCCGTATTGTATGTGCCAATTGCCATTTAGCTAATAAACCCGTGGATATCGAGGTTCCACAAGCGGTACTTCCTGATACTGTATTTGAAGCAGTTGTTCGAATTCCTTATGATCTGCAACTGAAACAAGTTCTTGCTAATGGTAAAAAAGGAGCTTTGAATGTCGGGGCTGTTCTTATTTTACCCGAGGGGTTTGAATTAGCCCCTCCCGATCGTATTTCGCCCGAGATTAAAGAAAAGATAGGAAATCTGTCTTTTCAGAGCTATCGTCCCACTAAAAAAAATATTCTTGTGATAGGTCCGGTTCCTGGTCAGAAATATAGTGAAATCACCTTTCCTATTCTTTCCCCGGACCCCGCTACTAAGAAAGATGTGCACTTCTTAAAATATCCCATATATGTAGGCGGGAACAGGGGAAGGGGTCAGATTTATCCCGACGGGAGCAAGAGTAACAATAATGTTTATAATGCTACAGCAGCAGGTATAGTAAGCAAAATAATACGAAAAGAAAAAGGGGGGTACGAAATAACCATAGCGGATGCATCGGATGGACGTCAAGTGGTTGATATTATCCCTCCAGGACCGGAACTTCTTGTTTCAGAGGGCGAATCCATCAAACTTGATCAACCATTAACGAGTAATCCTAATGTGGGTGGATTTGGTCAGGGAGATGCGGAAATAGTACTTCAAGATCCATTACGTGTCCAAGGTCTTTTGCTCTTCTTGGCATCTGTTATTTTGGCACAAATCTTTTTGGTTCTTAAAAAGAAACAGTTTGAGAAGGTTCAATTGTCCGAAATGAATTTCTAGATCTGCGGATTTATCAACATCAAGCTCTAAAAATAAACAAATTTTTGTTGGGAATTATGTATGATCAAAAAAATTTTGCTTATTTATATTCTTTATTCTACCGGATTTCGGGAATTACTTAATACCGCATTCCTGGTTATAGTATATTGTGAAGGCGACTGTTTTACTTAACTCTTCTTTATTTATTTGTTTTTTCAATCCAAATTGAAACGGTATGATATAGAATGAATCAATAGTTTTATATTTGACTAGAATCAAAACAAAAGATAAATAAGCGGAGAATAGAAACCAAAGTATAAATGAGAGGAACAAAGGATTTTAGGGGAGATTGTTCGTCTCCTAGTCCTTGACACAAGAAACGGAATTTTACCCAACCCTTTCTTGTGTCGAATTAATAAAGATTCTCGATCCCGTTCGTAAAAAATGGATATTTGTAGTTTTCATTTTTTTTTTTTTTTTTTATTTTTTTTTTTTATATAGGTTTATTTTATCATAACCCTTTTTTAGATTTCTTACGTAACATAGTGGTAGTGGACAAATAAATATAGGTCAATTTATTGAGCAATATAGAACTTCTTCAATTTCAACGAACTTATAAAAAAAAATTTCACTTTTATTAGATTAAATATTTATTAGATTAAATGGAATAAGGTTCTATTCTATTAGTATAGAAAGGGTTTGCATGATATCTGATTGATAGAAATATATTCTATTTATATATAATTGTGAGTCATCCAAAAAGGGTAAATCGAGTGATTCCTTCTTTGTTTTAAGTATTGACAGATACTATTGAGTAACAGATGTTCTGAATCAATTAACGAAGTTCATTTTTTAAAAACATCATCAGAAAAGGTGGAGGTTTTTGAAACATCTCTAAAAAAAAAATATTATGATTATTAAGAACTCAACGGGACTTACCCCCTCTTTCCTTGTCTGATTCGAGGGGGATCCCGTTGAGTTCTTATGCTTTCATGTCTACAACTCAGTTCATCCGATTATTACAGGGATGAACCTAATCCGGAATATGAACCATAAAAGAAAATACCGATTAAACCGATCACAAGAATACCGGCTACAGTACCTATTATCCAAAGAGGAATCCTTCCAGTAGTATCGGCCATTTGTCCTACTTTCCT